TACGACTTACGACGTGCAATTAAATAAAAAAAAAGGATGTTCTATGGAACGATTCCCATTTCTTGTGGATGTTCCGAAGAATGATTTTAGAATCCGATTGAATCTAAGATACGAATAGTTGGGTTGCGTTATGGAAGAAACACATGTATATGTGATATTATGACTAGTTATATATGAGACTAGTTATATATGAACTAAAGATATATATAATTTGACTTACTATTGTGAATTTAGATGGGGATTCTAATAGAAGTCCTTCCGTTTCGTCTGTGACTATGAATTGAATGAATAAAGAAAAGGGATGAAATCAAGAAAAAGAGCGAAGAATTCAAAGAAAAGAATGGTTCGGAACAAAGAAATGGGGAAGAACTAAAGTCGTATGGATTCACAAAGACGCCATGTATAGGAACTAAAAAAGAAATATCGAAATAGTTCTGATGATTCAATAATATTATTACTTCAATTCAGAGTTCTTAGTTACTTCGACTGGATGAATGTTATCAATGGAATAATTAAGTCATAATTCATTGGTTGATTGTATCATTAACCATTTCTTTATTTTGGTGCGAGGAACTTATCATGAACCCACTGATTTCTGCCGCTTCCGTTATTGCTGCTGGATTGGCCGTAGGGCTTGCTTCTATTGGACCTGGCGTTGGTCAAGGTACTGCTGCGGGCCAAGCTGTAGAAGGTATCGCAAGACAGCCCGAGGCGGAGGGAAAAATACGAGGTACTTTATTGCTTAGTCTGGCTTTTATGGAAGCTTTAACAATTTATGGACTGGTTGTAGCATTAGCACTTTTATTTGCGAATCCTTTTGTTTAATTGTTTAATCCTAGAAATATAAAAAATACGTATTTTTCATATTTTCTTATTTTATTTCCTTGGACCTGTCGCTTGCTTTTTAGAATTATATCAAGATTGAACTACGACAATTACTTATTCGTTGAGATAATAACCCATGGGAAGGACTGATTTGAGGATGAGGAAGATTTGAGGATGAGGAATTAGCAAATCGACTCGCTTTCTTCCTTCCCTTCCCGTTCTTAGTCCAATGAAAACCTTTTTTTTAGTAAGTGTTGGAACAAACGAAGTATTTCGTAATTGACATGAGACTCGGTATCTCATTTTTCATTCTTATTGGAAATTTCAATTGAAAAAATAAAATCCAGTTATAAATTATAAATCGAATATTTTTTTTTCTGTTTAGAAATAGAGAAATTAATAAAAAAGAAAATAAAAAATAAGGGGTGAAGTGATAGAAAAAGAACTCTGTTCGATTTTTTTAGTCTATCTATTTTAGTCTATCTATAAGAGGAGATCATATGAAAAATGTAACCGATTCTTTCGTTTCCTTGGGTCACTGGCCATCCGCCGGGGGTTTCGGGTTTAATACCGATATTTTAGCAACAAATCCAATAAATCTAAGTGTAGTGCTTGGTGTATTGATCTTTTTTGGAAAGGGAGTGTGTGCGAGTTGTTTATTTCAAGAATAGGCTGGACTCGACCAGCTGCACTTTTTTTCGTTATAACTAGGAACGAAAGGTGCATGATCCCGCGAATTACTTCTGAATAAATTAAGAAATCATATGTAAGAACCATAGCATTTCGTGATTCATTGGTAAATATATTTTGATTCTCTATCAACCAATGATGCGGTACCATTAACATGGTTAAAGCTAAACCGTTTGAAGTCCAGACCCAGCATGGTATTCTTTCTACCACTATATTAATGCGGAGGTAGTTTCAAAATGAATAGTTGGAAATTTTTTCGGTATAGAACACTCATGTCGATAAAATGATTTGAACCATTTATTGGAAAAATGGGTATTTCGTTCCCTTTTTTTTATTTTATCCAATGCTGAATCGATGACCTATGTCTATGTATAAAGTAAGAATAATTTTTTTGGATTTGAATAAAAAAAAAGAAACAACTTTGCTGACAACTACATATGTTTGGTCAGAAGAGTCCTCCGAATATTCTGGTCTTGGATTAGTATGATCAGTTTCGATATTTTTATTTTTGGGGGGAATATGAACAGAGAAGAGAGGATAGGCTCATTACATTCAAAACAAAAATATATGGGAATTTCCCATAAGTAATTGAAGTAATTGAGCGCGAGAGCCAAATGAATCGAAAGATTCGTGTTTGGTTCGGGAAGGGATCATGGAAGTTTTTAAATGAATGGAAAGATAATCTACTTTCATTAAGTGATTTATTAGATAATCGAAAACAGAGGATCTTGAATACTATTCGAAATTCAGAAGAACTACGTGAGGGGGCCATTGAACAACTCGAAAAAGCCCGGGCCCGCTTACGGAAAGTGGAAATGGAAGCAGATCAGTATCGAGTGAATGGATACTCTGAGATAGAACGAGAAAAATTGAATTTGATTAATTCAACTTATAATACTTTGGAACAATTAGAAAATTACAAAAATGAAACCATTCATTTTGAACAACAAAGAGCGATTAATCAAGTCCGACAACGGGTTTTGCA